GGTAAGTGCTACAAGATCTCGTGCATTGGAACCCATGGTTATGGACCCGAATCTGTTAGTATGGAACATTTTCTTTTCCAAGTGAAATCCCCTAGTATATGAAAGAATGAAAAAGTGCTTTCGTTGTTGTGGAATAAGAAGCCTTCGTATCTTAATGCATGTATTTAATTTATTCGGAGCTATTAGAGTGGGATCCACTTTTTGGGGAATATGAGTCGAAGCAATAACAAGAATATTTCTAGTGGAACATCTTTCACTATCTCTGGAGAGATAGTTCACTAATAGACCGAGGGATAAGTAATTCGACTCATTCACATACAGATCATGAATGTTTGGAATCCATATTATGCAAGGGGACATTGCTTTTGCTAATTCTAATTGAAGGGTGGTATCAAATCGGTCTATTTTCGGCGTCATATACATAGTTAGCACATTCGTCATAGTTAGCAGCTCCGTATCAAGGTCATCATCAATATCGTCACTATCATCAATATCGATATCGTCACTATCATCAATATCGATATCGTCACTATCATCAATATCGATATCGTCAATAAGATAACCTTTAGGCTTGTCATCCAGGAACTTGTTCGGAAATACCGTAATGAAAGGAACATAGGAGTTTGTCGCTAGGTATTTGACCAAATAGGATCGTCCAGTTCCTATAGAACCTATCACTAAAATACCCCTAGAAGGGGATAGGGCTAAGCGGAGCGAAAAGGGTTTTCCATGAGATGGGAAATGAGAACTATTAGCCCCACACGAGGTTTGTGAATAAGTGATTGTCTGATAATGAGCAAGGAATATCCGTCTTTCTGCTAAACAGGATCTATTGAACTCATAATTCATTAGATACTTTTTATGAATGTCAACTAAGTATCGTAAGTAAATGGATCCCGGTTGTTCAATCATTTGATAACCAGAGTCATTCTTTGATAAACGATCACTATGAGTCAGACTCAATAGAATTTGATCAATCCTTTTTTCCGTCGTTAAGGTGGAGAACTGAACCAAGAATTCTCTTTCTTCATCATCAATCGAATCACTGTTCGCGACCCAGGATTCTATTTTATCATCAATCCAATCACCGTTCACGTTTTTTCTTTTTCTTATCAATGAATAGATCTCTTTACTTGTACGACTTAGATGTCTCGTATTTCTCGAAAAAGTGATTCGATTGATGGGATTTGGTATGATACTGATGAGATCGATGAGATTGATATTCAAATATTTCTTCTTAGAACGTATTGATTTGACCCCATAAGCGGGACCACCACCCAATAGCATGTTGCCGCCAGAAGCAGAATCCCGTATTTCTTCCAGAGAATCTCCTAATTGTTCCAGAGCAACTAGAAAGAGATTCTTTAACCAGAAAGAATTCAGTTCAGATGTAGGATACCTATCCAGAAGTTTTCGCAACTCAATCATGTATGATGGAATCATCAAAGATTTGATCTTTTCTAACTCTGTCTGTAACTCACTAGAGGCTCGGAAAACAAAGAGAAGATGTGTACGAACGAGATATCCAGCAACAAGAAGAAGGAAAAGAATTGAATAGAGGAACTCCCAAGCATTTGGTGATCTCAGATGTGTCCATATCAATGGAATGGGTGACTCATTATTTCGATGAATCATTTCTTCGGACAGAAGAAGATTCTGTAAACACTTACTCGAACTCTCACTTATCAGATTCCGTTGTGGAAGAATCGACCACCACTTTTTCTGAGGAATTGGCCATGATATATCTGATCCATGCATAATATCATGAAAAACGGACACAAAATTTTGACTGCCACTTAGGGAATATTGAAAGGGAATATTCAATATCAAATAAATATTGTTTTTTAAGGTGAAATAAAGATATTTACACCCCGTCCAAGTAAGGAACCATGGCATATAGGTTTGGAACAAATTCCATTTTGAGAGATTTGAAAAAGCACTATCTCGTTGAAGGGTTCTACCTACTTCCCCCTTCTCAACGTTTTTCTTTAGACAAAGACTCAGTTCTTTCCTCTTTCCGGACGGCACATATTTCTCAAAACATGGAGTGTGAATCAAACCCATGTTTGAATTGAAACGGAGATAGTGATGCAAGTTTTTCCCTTCTGAATCAGATAGATTCATATCTGAAAGAAGCTGACAATAAGTTCTTTCAAAATTGACTATTTGTTCCTCTATTACAGGTGTTCCAGAAATGTCTGCAATCGAGTAAATAGGAACGGATGGATCGGATCGAATTGAAAAATGGAAAGATTTGTACAAGTTATACGTTTCGTTACCACTTTGTAGAACATTGTTAGGTATGAATATGCCAGATACCTGTGACTCAATTGGTGAAATAGTCTCTCTCTCTCCCAAAACATGTTTTTTTTTACCGAAACACAAAGAAACTATTTTGTTGCGAATGCACAAGATATTGGGGAATTGTGCATATGTAAAATCATAATTATGGATACGGGTCTTTTCCCCATAAAAATGGAATCCTTTGTTACAATAGAACCAGAAGCGATGGGGATGATTCAAGAATTGAAGTCTATTTGCTCTATAAAAAGAAGATATCAATGAACTTTTCTGAGGATTCAACCAATTGTTTCGATCGTGGGATATCATTGATAAATAGGAATCCGTGTTCTCAAAGGATTTCCTGCGATTTTTTCTAGTACGGAATGAATCAATCATGCACTTTTGTATCTTGTTGAACAAAAAAGGTAATATTGTTCCTGTATTGATTAAAAATTTCGATCTTTGGGAAGTATCATGATCATACAATAAGAAGGGTTTCAATTTATTCAAATAAACGATTTGAACACCTATTGATTCTAACAACAGATTGCCGGGTTGATCATTCAGACCTTTCAATTCATAGATGCGGATTTCGGCCCTATGAATGGAGATATTCCCGAGACTCACAACGAAAAAAGGAAGTGACTTAGATAAAAAGAGAAGCGACTTGGACAAAAGGAGAAGTGACTTGGACAAAAAGAAACGAAGTGACTTGGACAAATCTTGTTTGTCGATAACCTCGGACCAATCAATCGAATATTGATTAATACGTAATCGATCGAACATTACTTGAAAACTGTGTTTCTGCTCAGAAACGAAATGCTCCAAATGTTCCTGGAAATTCTTGCTTCCATTGGAGCATTTGTATCTATATACATTAGGATCCAGATTCGTGGGTCTCTCGGTTCGAGAAATAAGAGGATCGAACCACTTCTTCTTAATCTTTTTCAAATTGGATAAATGTTGGTTGATCTTATCTATTATTATAGTTAGATGATTCAGAATATCATTTCCTATTGGGTGCTTTTGAATTCCATATGCGAAGTTGCAATCGGGTCGATTCATTAAAAAGAATCGATTCAATACATTTCTTATGTACCCATAGGTACTATATTGGATTTGAATCTGATTTCGGATCAATCTATATTGATGGATCGCCTCCATTATGTTGTTGTGAGCAAATACCGCTATTTTTTGTTTTGGATCTTCCAAATCATTCCCGCAGGAGATCCGGACCGATTTTTTTTTTATCTTTCGATAAAAAGATTCATTCTCTTCATAAAAAATAGAAGATAGAACCAATAAAGATTTCTTTTTCGATTCATCCCCGGAGTTGAACACCTCATTCAATAATTTTCCGTAGGAATCAATAGACAAGCCAAATTCCTTATTAGGATAGCCTAAACCCGGCTCGGTTATTGATAGAGTGAATAGATCTGCCATTTCTTGAAATGTCTCTTCTAATTCAAACTCGTGGTGCAACCTGTATCCCCTTTTGTTCCGATCATGGAATAGATGAAATAAATCAAAAAATGCATTTTCGTTCAAGAATGAAATCTTATTGGAACTGTCCATATCCGGTTCATCCTTCGGAACCATATCCCATCCCGGATCTGCTGCAATCGAATGAACTGAGGAGGTATTTTGTAAATACGTAATTATCTTGAATATATCAACTATTTCTTTATTTTCCGATCGCCTCGAGGGGACAAAAGAAACACCTTGTTGTTTCTTCAACAATTTCTGATCTATAGTCGACCTCTCGGTAGGATTCAAACCCAGATGAAGTTCTGACCATCTATCAGAGAAAAAAGAACGAATTGATCTTGTAGGATTCCCAAGAAATTCTTCTATTTCTTCTGGAAGCAGATGATTATTCATCTGCTTCTCACGTTCCGGGAATAGCCGAGCCATTGAGGAATATCCGGAAAGGTATTTTGAGAATCGATCTGATTTTATCTCTGTTCGTTCCGTTTGAAGAAAGGAAGTATCTAAAAGAATTGATCTTTCTTTTAGTTGCTGAATCTCCGTTTGATTGATCAATGTGTGATATTCCGAACCCTCATTACTAATGGAATTGAAAGGATCTATGGATTGATCAGAAAATCCTTTCGGTTGGCTAGAATCCGTTACTTGAAAGAAAATGGATCTTATGGAATCATATTGAATATTTGACGATACATTCCGTACCTTGCTAAAAACCCGATTCCTGTTTACCAACCACGCATTGTCTAACCAAATCAAATTCTCTCTCGAGACGTTCCTCAAAAAATCCGATTTGTGCCGATTCTTCCCCCCAATAACGAAGAGATCTTGGCGGAATTGCCACATATGAAATTGAGCGCAATTTTGCAAAAAAATACCCCCCTTGTTTCTCGAGAGGAGAAGGGAAACATGTTCAATCTCGTTTGATTGAATAGTCGCCTCAGCTCCTTGTTGTTTGAAGAACCCCCCCTCATCAATTGGTCTTTTTTCACGAAAAGCAGGCATGAGATAACAAATCAAATGTTTCACTAAAATTTCGAATAGCTGTCCCGAATTCAAGTTGATTATGTTTCGCTTCTTACTCGGAGAAAGGCGGTCAAAGAATTTCCAATCATGGTCCTTGCGGATCGGATCATTCGTATAGGATACAAAAAAAAACTCCAGATATTTTATATCTTTCTCTTTGAATGAGATCTCAATTCCAGCCGCAATTTCATTCGATATCTTACAGCTGGAATTCCTCTTTTTTACGATCGCATTCCTCCATCGCCGCGAACCCCAGTTAGATTCAGACATGATACACTTTTTAGTTATTGGAAGAACCCAAGTACTTTCTTTCGGATCCATGAAACAACTCTCATAGATCTTTTTCCCTTTTGGAAGATACAGGAGCGAAACAATCAACCTATTGAGATTGGAAGACCAAAAGGATTCTTTCAATGTATAATTGGGGGGTCCAATGGAACGCAGAGGTTTAGGAAGAAGCCCCATCAAATAGATATTTTTTCTTTCGGCCCTATTTCGATTGTATATAAGGACCGCTACTACAAGTACAAGCAGTACTACACCTTTGATCGTGCAATGTCGACGAATTGAGCCCTGTGAATCACGTGAAATTGGGACACTCAAAGTTCGGGAATCAAAAAGTTTTATAAAGCGCTCTTGGTGGAAAAAAAGGGAAGTGAAAGATTTCACCGAATCGGGTTGGATCCATGAATCCAAGAAATCGTGAGAATTCTTGATTTCTCTCAATTCGAAGATCCAGGATTTGAATTGATGTCCTCTCATTTCATTGATTCCTCCTAAAGAATCCAAAAGAATCTAAGTGAATTGAATTTGGGTCACTTGCGATGTACAATGACCCCAGTGAAGCATCCATGGCTGAATGGTTAAAGCGCCCAACTCATAATTGGCGAATTCGTAGGTTCAATTCCTGCTGGATGCAGGCCAACGGGGACATTCAATAAGGCTAGTTCCACTGGCTCCGTATCAATGGAATCTCATCATCCATACATAACGAATTGGTATGGTATATTCATACCAACCATAACATATGAAAACATATGAAGAGTAAGAACTAGAATTCTTATCGATACTGGAACTCGTGGGGAAGAAAGTAGATTTATGGATGGAATCAAATATGTAGTCTTTACAGAAAAAAGTATTCGGTTATTGGGGAACAATCAATATACTTCTAATGTCGAATCAGGATCAACTAGGACAGAAATAAAGCATTGGGTCGAACTCTTCTTTGGCGTCAAAGTAATAGCTATAAATAGTCATCAACTACCCGGGAAAGGGTAGAAGAATGGGACCCATTATGGGACATACAATGCATTACAGACGTATGATCATTACGCTTCAACCGGGTTATTCTATTTTACCTCTTATAGAGAAGAGAAAAGAATTTAAGTAAAAAAAAAAAAAGAAAAAAAATACTAAATAACACGGCGATACATTTATACAAAACTTCTACCCCGAGCATACGCAAAGGATCCGTAGACAGTCAAGTGAAATCCAATCCGCGAAATAATTTGATCTATGGACAGCATCGCTGTGGTAAAGGTCGTAATTCCAGGGGAATCATTACCGCAGGGCATAGAGGAGGAGGCCATAAACGTCTATACCGTAAAATCGATTTTCGACGGAATGAAAAAGACATATCTGCTAGGATCGTAACCATAGAATATGACCCTAATCGAAATGCATCCATTTGTCTCATACACTATGGAGATGGTGAGAAAAGATATATTTTACATCCCAGAGGGGCTATAATTGGAGATACCATTGTTTCCGGTACAGAAGTTCCTATATCAATGGGAAATGCCCTACCTTTGAGTGCGGTTTGAACTATGGATTTACGTAATTGGAAGTAACCAATTAGGTTTACGACGAAACCTAGAAATTGATCACTGATCCAATTTGAGTACCTCTACGGGATAGACCTCAAAAGAAAACTGAAGAGTAACGGCAGCAAGTGATTGAGTTCAGTAGTTCCTCATATAAAATTATTGACACTCCAGATATGGTAATATGGAGAAGACAAAATTGTTTGAAGCACGGACAGAAACGGAAGCGACCCTTGTTTCAAAGAGAAGAGGATGGGTTATTCACATTTCATTTGATGGTCAGAGGTGAATTGAAAGCTAAGTGGTGGTAATTCTAAAAATTCCCCCGGGGAAAAATAGAGATGTCTCCTACGTTACCCATAATATGTGGAAGTAGCGACGTAATTTCATAGAGTCATTCGGTCTGAATGCTACATGAAGAACATAAGCCAGATGACGAAACGGAGAGACCTAGGATGTATAAGATCATAACATGAGTGATTTGGCAGATTTGTATTCCTATATATCCACTCATGTGGTACTTCATCACACGATTCATATAAAATCCATCTGTCTAGATATCATCATATAATATATATATATACATCCGGAAAGCCGTATGCTTTGGAAGAAGCTTGTACGGTTTGGGAAGGGGTTTTTATTGATCAAAAAGAAAAATCTACTTCAACCCATATGCCCTTAGGCACGGCCGTACATAACATAGAAATCACACTTGGAAAGGGTGGACAATTAACTAGAGCAGCAGGTGCTGTAGCGAAACTGATTGCAAAAGAGGGTAAATCGGTCACATTAAGATTTCCATCTGGGGAGGTCCGTTTGATATCCAAAAACTGCTCAGCAACAGTCGGACAAGTGGGTAATGTTGGGGCGAACCAGAAAAGTTTGGGTAGAGCCGGATCTAAGTGTTGGCTAGGTAGGCGTCCTGTAGTAAGAGGGGTAGTTATGAACCCTGTAGACCATCCCCATGGGGGTGGTGAAGGGAGGGCCCCGATTGGTAGAAAAAAACCCACAACCCCTTGGGGTTATCCTGCGCTTGGAAGAAGAAGTAGGAAAAGGAATAAATATAGTAATAGTTTTATTATTCGTCGCCGTAAATAGGAATATTCAAAATCAAATAAATATTGTTTTTTACTCGTCTTTTCAAAAAAAAAAAGGGGGGGGGGAATAATAGGCCGTGACACGTTCACTAAAAAAAAATCCTTTTGTAGCTAATCATTTATTGGAAAAAATAAAGAAGCTTAACATGAGAGAGGAAAAAGAGATAATAGTAACTTGGTCCCGGGCATCTACCATTATACCCACAATGATCGGCAATACAATTGCCATTCATAATGGAAAGGCGCATTTACCTATTTATATAACGGATCGTATGGTGGGTCAAAAATTAGGAGAATTTGCACCTACTCTTACTTTCCAGGGACACGCGAGAAACGATACTAGATCTCTCCGTTAATAAAATAAAGTGAAATAGGTGCTCATCGTTCATTGGCGGGAGGCGAACCTTATCTTATGTCAAAGTGGAGAAAGTGGAAGAAGACCTTGAAAAAGCAGAAGATGAAGAGGAGCTCGAGTACACAAGTACAAGCTTTAGCTCAACGTATATGTATGTCTGCTCACAAAGCACGAAGAGTCATTGATCAGATTCGTGGGCATTCCTATGAGAAAACACTTATGTTACTGGAACTCATGCCTTATCGAGCATTTTATCCCATTTTTAAACTGGTTTATTCTGCAGCAGCAAATGCTAGTCACAATAAAAGTTTCAACGAAGCTGATTCAGTCATTAGTAAAGCCGAAGTCAATGGGGGTACTATCGTGAAAAAGTTAAAACCCAGGGCTAGAGGACGTAGTTATCCGATAGAAAGACCCGCCTGTCATATAATTATTGTATTGAAGGATAGCTCTAAAAAGAAAACAGATCAGGATATATTTTTAGAAACAAAAAATGTATGGAGAGATCCTATAATAGAAAGATATATAGAGAAGGAGAGAGAGAGAGAAAAAAAAGATGGGTCAAAAAATAAATCCACTCGGTTTCCGCCTTGGCGAAAACCAAAGTCATCGTTCCCTTTGGTTCGCACAACCAAAAAGTTATTACATAGGTCTCCAGGAAGATGAAAAAATACGGGATTGTATCAAGATATATGTACAAAAAAATATAAGAGTATCTTCAAGTTTCGAAGGAATTGGAATTGCACATATAGAGATTCAAAAAAAAATGGACTTGATCCAGGTCCTAATCTATATTGGATTCCCAAATTTGTTAATAGAAGGCCAAACACGAGGAATCGAAGAATTGCAGATCAATGTACAAAAGGGGCTTCATTCTGTGAATCGGAGACTTAACATTGCTATTACAAGAGTTGCAAAACCTTATGGACAACCTAATATTCTTGCAGAATATATAGCTCTACAATTAAAGAATAGGGTTTCGTTTCGAAAGGCAATGAAAAAAGCTATTGAATTAACTGAACAAGCAGACACAAAAGGAATTCAAGTGGAAATTGCAGGGCGTATCGACGGAAAAGAAATTGCACGTGTCGAATGGATCAGAGAAGGTAGGGTTCCCCTCCAAACCATTCGAGCTAAAATTGATCATTGTTCCTATACAGTTCGAACTGCCTATGGGGCATTGGGCATCAAAATTTGGATATTTGTAGACGAGCAATAATGGACCCTTCCTTTGCTTGCCATTCTATTCAGTGATAGAACAAAAACTACAAACTATTCCTTTTCACTTCAATAAAAAAAAAAAAATGAAAAATGAGCAATTCTAATTCTATAAGGTTGAATAAAAATTCGATTGACCTTTTGGTGGAACTGCTATGCTTAGTGTGTGACTCGTTGGTTTTTTATTTAAAGTTGGGATTCAAAAAACAGACCAGCCCCTAACTAATAACTATAAGAACTAGTAACCAACTCATTGCTTTGTATTATCGAGATCCAAGGAAGCAGTCGCCATATGATGTATCGATCATATAGTTGTAGCAACTGAAATCTTTTTTTTTTTCCATAAAGGAAAAATCCATTTATAGGTTGGAAAGAAAAATAGAGGGATGTGGGTAACTGGAAGGGCGAGAGAAAGAGAGAAGGAGAATCTCCATGATATATGATTCCAATATGTATGGTCTATCAATCACATCATATCATAAAAGGCAGTGTGATAAAGCATCAATACTGATTCGTCCATAATTAGATGAATACGGTTCATAAGAAAAATACAAATAATAAAGAGCCCCGAGTCAATAGAGACTGAGGAGATTGGCTCGGGAACGAATTTAATTAGGAGCTCCATTGCATAGTTCAGGCCTAGCCATTAATGGAAAAGCTATGGGAACGACGAAACCTGTGACTGCGGAAGATTCTATTGAAAACGAATCCTAATAATTCATTGGGTGGGATGGCGGAATCAACCAGGAACCAATTAATTTCTTCTGATAGGTCATGGGTTCACCCTACAAATGAAGCAAATATGGAAAGAGTCAATATTCGCCCGCGAAACCATTATTGGATTGCAGTATTTTGACAGATTCGGTAAAGGTCAAGGATTCATTTTCAAAAGAAAGGCATTATCCCATATAAATAAAATAGAAATATCCGTCTAGCCATATATACTATATACTATAAGGCTTCCCGTGTGACAGATTAAATATCAATAAATTCCATGATTCAGTGTATTATTCATTCAATAAATACATATACGTAATCTTATTGAATCGTTTCATTCGCGAGGAGCTGGATGAGAAGAAACTCTCATGTCCGGTTCTGCAGTAGAGATGGGATTGAGAAACAACCATCAACTATAACCCCAAAAGAACCAGATTCCGTAAACAACATAGAGGAAGAATGAAGGGAATATCTTATCGAGGCAATCATATTTGTTTCGGCAGATACGCTCTTCAGGCACTTGAACCCGCTTGGATCACGTCTAGACAAATAGAAGCAGGACGACGAGCAATGACACGATATGCGCGCCGTGGTGGAAAAATATGGGTACGTATATTTCCCGACAAACCCGTTACAGTAAGACCTACCGAAACACGTATGGGTTCGGGGAAAGGATCTCCCGAATATTGGGTATCTGTCGTTAAACCCGGTCGAATACTTTATGAAATGGGCGGAGTATCAGAAACTGTAGCCAGAGCAGCTATTTCAATAGCTGCGTGCAAAATGCCTATACGAACTCAATTCATTATCGCGTGATAGGTATGTGAAGGGTATTTGTGATGAAAAATACAATCGCAGATTTTTGGATTTCTGGGCAGACAATATTTCTCTCTTTTTCCTTTGCCTTTTGCATTGAAAGAGCAGATTCAAAAAAAAAAAAATGATATGATTCAACCTCAGACCCATTTGAATGTAGCGGACAACAGCGGGGCTCGAGAATTGATGTGTATTCGAATCATAGGAGCTAGTAATCAACGATATGCTCATATTGGTGACGTTATTGTTGCTGTAATCAAAGAAGCAGTGCCCAATATGCCTCTCGAAAGATCAGAAGTGATCAGAGCTGTAATTGTACGTACATGTAAAGAACTCAAACGCGACAACGGTATGATAATACGATATGATGACAATGCAGCAGTTGTCATTGATCAAGAAGGAAATCCAAAAGGAACTCGAGTTTTTGGAGCGATCGCGCGGGAATTGAGACAGTTGAATTTCACTAAAATAGTCTCATTAGCTCCTGAAGTCTTATAAATACTAGTAGATGAGACCGTATAGTCAGGTCTCTGAAATAGATCACGTTAGTAGATTGTGTCTCACGCATATACCTTTAATAATTCATAAATAAATAAGAAAAAATGAAAAAAAAAAGGAACATGTTGATTATATCAAAACTGGAAGGCACCCATAATTTTAGTTCGTCATGGGCAGGGACACTATTGCCGATATAATAACTTCTATAAGAAATGCTAACATGGATAAAAAAGGAACGGTTCGAATAGCATCTACTAATATCGCCGAAAACATTGTTAAAATACTTCTACAAGAAGGGTTTATTGAAAACGTTAGGAAACATAGGGAAAACAACAAATATTTCTTGGTTTCAACCCTGCGACATAGAAGGAATAGGAAAGGAACATATAGAAATATTTTAAAGCGTATCAGTCGTCCCGGTCTACGAATCTATTCCAACCATCAACGAATTCCTAGGATTTTAGGTGGAATGGGGGTCGTAATTCTTTCTACTTCTCGAGGTATAATGACAGATCGAGAAGCTCGACTAGAAAGAATTGGGGGAGAAATTTTGTATTATATCTGGTGATCCTTCTGGTATCCGAATTTGATCCGTAACTTGCTATTTGGGAAAAAGAGAGGAAAGACGAATTGTCTACTATTACTCCTCCTCCATTAGTTGATACTTCAAGGGGGTTACCTGGAATGAAAGAACAAAAATGGATTCACGAAGGTTTAATTACTGAATCACTTCCCAACGGTATGTTCCGAGTTCGTTTAGACAATGAAGATCTGATTCTAGGTTATGTTTCGGGGAGGATCCGACGGAGTTTTATCCGGATACTACCAGGAGATAGAGTCAAAATCGAAGTAAGTCGTTATGATTCAACTAGGGGACGTATAATTTATAGACTTCGCAACAAAGAGTCGAATGATTAGGTGGCTTTTTATTTGAATTTAAACATTCATTCCTTTCATGGGAATACAATTCGAGGTTCAAAATTTCAAGAGACTTATTTTCTTCCAAGGAGTATATTTGGAATTAAGGAATAACAAATATGAAAATAAGGGCTTCCATTCGTAAAATTTGTGAAAAATGTCGACTGATCCGTAGGCGGGGACGAATTATAGTAATTTGTTCCAATCCGAAACATAAACAGAGACAGGGGTAATCTTTCTACCAAGGGACTTTCTAAACGGTCC